GGTGAAGGGGAGGGTTCGGATGATGAAAGGGAGGGTTCGTCGGGTATACGAACCCCCGCGCAAGATAGTGATTTAATTCTAGAAGAAAGTTCTAATGATAGCGATGAGCAAGATAGTGATTTAACTCTAGAAGAAAGTTCTAATGATATCGATGGGCAAGATGAAGATTTAACTCTAGAAGAAAGTTCTAATGATATCGATGGGCAAGATGAAGATAGTTCTAATGATAGTGATAAAACTGACATATATAGCAAATATAGTCATTTGTGGGTTCTATGCGACAATTGTTATGGATTAAATTATAAGAGATTTTTGAAAGAAAAAATGAATATTTGTGAACACTGTGAGTGGCATTTGAAAATGAATAGTTCAGATAGAATAGATCTTTTGATCGATCCGGATACTTGGAATCCTATGGACGAAGACATGGTCTCTCTAGATCCCATTGAATGGGATTCATCTTTATTTGATGAAGAGGACGAAAAAGATCGTCTTGATTCATCTTCATTTGATTCAGAGGACAAACCTTATAAAGATCCTTTTGGTTTTGATTCATCTTCATTTGATGAAGAGGACGAAAAAGATCGTCTTGATTCATCTTCATTTGATGAAGATGAATTTGAGGAAGAGGACGAAAAAAATCCTTTTGATTCATCTTCATTTGATGAAGAGGACGAACCTTATAAAGATCCTTTTGATTTTGATAAGGATCCTTTTGGTTTTGATTCATCTTCATTTGATGAAGAGGACGAAAAAGATCGTCTTGATTCATCTGAATCAAATGAAGATGAATCAAATGAAGATGAATTTGAGGAAGAGGACGAACCTTATAAAGATCGTCTTGATTCTTATCAAACAAAGACGGGATTACCCGAGGCTGTTCAAACAGGCATAGGCGAACTAAATGGCATTCCCGTAGCAGTTGGGGTTATGGATTTTGAGTTTATAGGGGGCAGTATGGGATCCGTAGTCGGGGAAAAAATCACCCGTTTGATTGAATACGCTACCAATCAATTTCTACCTCTTATTATAGTGTGTGCTTCGGGGGGGGCGCGTATGCAAGAAGGAAGTGTGAGCTTGATGCAAATGGCTAAAATCTCGTCTGCTTTATATGATTATCAATCAAATAAAAAGTTGTTTTATGTATCAATCCTTGCATCTCCTACTACTGGTGGGGTGACGGCCAGTTTTGGTATGTTGGGTGATATCATTATTGCCGAACCCAATGCTTACATTGCATTTGCGGGTAAAAGAGTAATTGAAGAACTGTTGAAAATAACAGTACCCGAAGGTTTGCAAGAGACTGAAAATTTATTTGATAAGGGAGCATTCGACCTAATCGTACCACGTAATCTTTTAAAAAGTGTTCTGACTGAGTTATTTAAGCTCCACGGTTTCTTTCCTTTGACTAAAAATAAAAAAAAAAACCAAATAGAGTGCTAAGTTCAATTATTTTTATTTGTAGCAAAGGAGTAGTTTGTTTATTCGGAATTAAAGGAAATAGGAATTTTGTTTGGTGATCTAAGTATCTATATATCTATATCTAAGTGAGGATATAGATATATAGATACTTAGATCTATACTAAGTATTGAATTATGAATTAATGTATTGAATTATGAATTAATAGTTATAGTTAAATAATAATGAAAATTCTTAATTATAATTATTATAACATATCTGTTTTTATAAATAATAATAACAGGTACGAACAATAAATCGAGGTACCCATTCTATGAACCTTCCCGCTTTTTTTGTGCCTTTAGTAGGCATAGTATTTCCGGCAATTGCAATGGCTTCTTTATATCTTCATGTTCAAGAAAACAAGATTGTTTAGATCTGATGGACCCCCTCTCTTCTATTTTTTTTTTTTTTTTTCAAAAACTTAGATAACTAATAGAGATATCTATTTAGCGAAATATGAGATAACATGTGATTTCTGCCGAACATAAAGACATAAGGTAAAGGACTCTTATACCTGTAGAAACATAATAATATATGGGTAAATAAATTCTAGCCGTTTTCAAATCGCCCAGGATCGCTAGATGGCTGAAATAAAAAGTCCTCGGATCTATATGTATAGTGGGATCATATGAAGGGTATGTTATTATTTTAGTTTAGATTAGATCTAAGTAATTTGATGAATTACTCCTAAAGGTTCACATCAAACTAGTGCTAGTTGATGAGAGTTACTTCGGAAACAAAACAAAAAAGATAAAGTCAAAAAAATTGGAGGGTTTCCCTCAATTCTAATAAAATACAATCGGATCCAGTATGGATTGGCGATCAGAACATATACGGATAGAACTTATAACGGAGTCTCGAAAATTAAGTAATTTCTGCTGGGCCTTTATCCTTTTTTTAGGTTCATTAGGATTCTTATTGGTTGGAACTTCCAGTTATCTTGGTAGAAATTTGATATCTTTTTTTCCGTCTGAGCAAATCATTTTTTTTCCACAAGGTATCGTGATGTCTTTCTACGGAATCGCGGGTCTCTTTATTAGTTCCTATTTGTGGTGCACAATTTTCTGGAATGTAGGCAGCGGTTATGATCGATTCGATAGAAAGGAAGGCATAGTGTGCATTTTTCGGTGGGGATTTCCTGGAAAAAATCGTCGCATATTCCTACGATTCCTTATAAAAGATATTCAGTACATTAGAATAGAAGTTAAAGAGGGTATTTATACCCGGCGTGTCCTTTATATGGACATCCGGGGCCAGGGGAACATTCCCTTAACTCGTACTGATGAGAATTTGACTACACGAGAAATTGTAGAAAAAGCTGCTGAATTGTCCTATTTCTTGCGTGTACCAATTGATTTGAAACAAAAGGGTAAATCGGTGCTTTGAGGGAAAAATGCAAGAATCCTCTTTTTTTCTATAACATAAACTAAGTGAAGTTTCATCAGAAGGGTCATTCGAGCGAAAGCGGGCGGAACAACTACAAAACGAAATTCTTTATTTTTGTCACTCGACGTTTTATTTTCTCCTTTCTTTTGTGTTCCTTAATAACCAACAGAAAAATAACAATTAGATTTCTTAATAATGATAATTAGCCAATTTCTGGCTTGTTTTGCTACTTTGAGTATTGCAATATCTTTCCCTCAATTATTCTACTATTCCTGTCTGTGGGCAATCAGTGAATTTTTTTTTTGAAATATTGGATATTGTGGATTCTTTCGTCTCAAAATTGGATTAATATTCATTACTTAAAGCGTTTCTTTCAGTCATTCATTGAAAGGAGAGAGTTGTTTCGAATTTGTCCAATTGAGATATAGATATCGGGAAACTTTATTTTTTTAGTATTTCTTCATTCGAAATGGATTGATTTGTAGTCGATTTCTCTAGTCTTTCGAGATTGAAAGACTAATCAAAAAATCACAAAAAAAATAGATTGATAGGTTCCATACCTTGTATAGAACTCATGCGTGAAAGAAGGATTCGATCACATAGAGTCGACGAATGAGGTGGGTTGATTAACAATTCACAGATTAAAAAATGGCAAAAAAGAAAGCATCCACTCCTCTTGTATCTATAGTATTTTTTCCTTGGTGGCTTTCTCTCTCATTTAAAAAAAGTCTGGAATCTTGGGTTACTAATTGGTGGAATGCCGGGCAATCCGAAATTTTTTTGAATGATATTCAAGAAAGGGGTATTCTAGAAAAATTCATAGAATTAGAGGAACTCCTCGTCTTGGACGAAATGATCGAAGAATACTCGGAGACACGTCTACACAAGCTTACTCTAGGAATACAAAAAGAAACGATCCAATTAATCAAGATACACAACGAAGATCGTATCCATACGATTTTTCACTTCTCAATAAATATAATCTGTTTTGTTATTCTCAGTGGTTATTATATTTTGGGTAATGAAGAACTTGGTATTCTTAACTCTTGGGCCCAGGAATTCCTATATAACCTAAGCGACACGGTCAAAGCTTTTTGTATTCTTTTATTAACCGATTTTTGTACCGGATTCCATTCACCCCACGGTTGGGAATTACTGATTGGCTCTGTCTACAAAGATTTTGGATTTGTTCAGAATGATCAAATCATATCGGGTCTTGTTTCAATTTGTCCAGTCATTCTTGATACAGTTTTTAAATATTGGATTTTCCGTTATTTAAATCGCGTATCTCCGTCACTTGTAATTATTTATCATTCCTTGTAGTTATTTATCATTCAATGAATGACTGATAACAGATCCACTCATATTAATCTAATCCAATTCGAAGGTTTGCAACTTTGTAGTTGTACATAAACAAAGCGTTGAAAATTTATGCTTTCTATTTTTACCCATCTTCAGGATTCATCCTATATTAGTCCAGTAACCAGTAAATTTTTATTATTCCAGTAACTAACAGAATCGTGGATAGGGAACTATACTAGCGACTTACCCCACCTATTGTAAAATTTTGGTATCAACAATTGAACCATGGAAACTATAAATACTTTTTCTTGGATAAAGGAACAGATTACTCGATCTATTTCCGTATCGCTCATGATATATATCATAACTCAGACGGCCATTTCAAATGCATATCCCATTTTTGCACAGCAGGGTTATGAAAATCCACGAGAAGCGACGGGGCGTATTGTATGTGCCAATTGTCATTTAGCTAACAAGCCCGTGGATATTGAGGTACCGCAAGCGGTACTTCCTGATACTGTATTTGAAGCGGTTGTTCGAATTCCTTATGATATGCAACTGAAACAAGTTCTTGCTAATGGTAAAAAGGGGGGTTTAAATGTAGGGGCTGTTCTTATTTTACCGGAAGGTTTTGAATTAGCTCCCCCCGATCGTATTTCTCCCGAGATGAAGGAAAAGATAGGAAATTTGTCTTTTCAGAGCTATCGCCCTAATAAAAAAAATATTCTTGTAATAGGCCCTGTCCCCGGTCAGAAATATAGTGAAATTTCCTTTCCTATTCTTTCCCCTGACCCCGCTACTAAGAAAGATGTTCACTTCTTAAAATATCCTATATACGTAGGCGGGAACA